TTAGACTATACTTTTTTTGTCTTTCAACTAACTAATTTACCCGTTCGAATATGTATGAAGTATTAACGTTCTTTTTGAACGAGAGGGGAAACAGTATGGACAAATAAAAAAACAAGAGGAAAAATAATGGAATTCTTTTGTATACTTTACATACATATGATAAATATAAGGGATATATCTCCGACACTTAAGATGGATAAATATGTATCATGATCTATACTATTTATTTTTCAATATAATAAATAAAATATGTATGGCGACCCATATCAATTAATTTGTAGAATATATACTCATATAAATTCCTTATGTGCCAGGAACCAGATTTGAACTGGTGACACGAGGATTTTCAGTCCTCTGCTCTACCAGCTGAGCTATCCCGACCATTCACGACGCATCATCCTAATTTTATTTTAATATAGGACTTGGATCTATGTCAATTACAAAAATGAAAAAAGTATTACAAAGTATTATACAGTCCCTGATAGGATTTCTTAGATCTTTAAAAATTTATTTTCTAAGTTTCAGTACAAGTAATGGTATGTATTGTTAATTATTCAAATTTTTAATTGGGGATTCCTTGCTCAACGCTGTTCATTTGTACGTGTATCATATATATCATACACAAGGCTTGTGATAAGAAAAAAATTTACGCTCAGATACGTTTGTGAAAGAGTATAATGAGAATGAATGAGAAACATAACGAATTTGGAATCCCTAACAAAATGATAAAGTAAATAATTAGGGAGTCAACCAGGTCGTTTTGGGGATAGAGGGACTTGAACCCTCACGATTTCTAAAGTCGACGGATTTTCCTCTTACTATAAATTTCATTGTTGTCGGTATTGACATGTATAATGGGACTCTATCTTTATTCTCGTCCGATTAATTAATTCTTAAAAAGATCTATCAGACTATGATGGAGTGAATGATTTGATCAATGAATAGTCGATTCTTTTTTCAATTTTGAATCGATTCACAACAATTCTTTCATTTTTCATATAAATATAAAAAAATACAGATTCGGGTCGTCATTAATCATTTTGAGATAGTATTTCAGTACTATATGTATGTCTATAAGTTTATCCTTCATACTTTCTGAAGTTTCGATGGAAGGATTCCTTTACTAACACAATGCAGTCAACTCCATTTGTTAGAACAGCTTCCATTGAGTCTCTGCACCTATCCTCTTTTATTCTCGGTTTATGAGTTTATGAAACCCTTGCTTGTTTTCATAAAACAGGATTTGGCTCAGGATTGCCCATTTTTAATTCCAGGGTTTCTCTGAATTTGAAAGTTTTCACTTGGTAGGTTTCCATACCAAGGCTCAATCCAATTAAGTCCGTAGCGTCTACCAATTTCGCCATATCCCCTTTTTTGTTTTGTGCTGTGATTAGGATCACATTATGATGCCGACCCCTCCTTTTTTTTCTTTCATTTATATTATGCTCGAATCGTTGAATTCATTAGATACCCGTTCTTATATTGAAAAGTGTTTTATACTATTTGATTTCTTGTCTATTTTCTTTCATCTATATCGGGGACCTTATTTGGTCCAATCAGAAATGATTCTATCATTTCTATATCAGAAATTCAATATATACCGCATAACATATATATTATACTATAATATATTTATTAATATACCCCTATTTCTATCATTTTTATCGTGCAATTTTAAATACTTGAAGGGTCGATTCTTTTTTTTTTTTTTTCGTCTTAGCTTTCACCTTTCCGACTGAAACTGGAGAAATCTTTTATTATGATCTGGATTGCACTTTTATCTTTCATTTTTATTCTTATCCTTTTCTTAGGGCAGACCTTCTATAATATAACTAAAAAAAAATGAAAAGGAAATTTGAGTATTATTAATTTTAAATTTAATTAATAGCCATAACTACAACTAATAAAATGGCTATAACTAATCATTCCGTTAATTTAGAATTATCTTAAAATTCGAAATTTTTTACTTGTAAAAAAAGCTTTTTTTTTATATTTAAAAAAAAAAAAGTAAAATAGAATCGTAAAAAAAATCTTACTAGCTTAATTCTAATTAAGATATTGATTATTGATAAACATCTATTTTAGAAATAGATCTAAATTTAATATCGCTATATTAATAGGTATGTTATATAATAGAATATTCAGATATACAATATGTTTGGAAATTTTAGATTCTTATTCTTTATATTTTAATTTTTCTATATATCATATTTCTTATGAAATAGCTAAGAATGAACAGTTAATATCTACGCAGTTTACTAAATTAGTATACGTGTCCAATTTATGTTATGTGAGCCCGCTTAGCTCAGAGGTTAGAGCATCGCATTTGTAATGCGATGGTCATCGGTTCGATTCCGATAGCCGGCTTTTCTCCATTTGTTTGATTTATTTTTTTTTACATAATTGATAATGTAAAATCAAAGTGAAAGACCCCTTTTTCCAAGGTTCACCGATCTATTTCTATTATCTCGTAGGAACTTCCAATTATGAATAAAAATTG